AAACATGTAATAGCGGATTCGGAATTGTAACCAAGCATCCCCCATCGGTTCTATGCCCGATTCATAACTAGAGAGCTTCTCTGGTCCTTCACTAATCGGGGCCAAAACTCCGGAAATTAGAAATGCCAAAATAGGAATAACACTTGATATTATTAGAAATGCCCAGAAAATATCATATTCGTGAAGCAGAAACATAGAAGCACTCCTATTAATGTGGAATATACCGAATTAGTTGATTCAACTTGGAATTCTCAATTCATCCATAACTGCATTAGTCGAAACAACAATTTTGATCAAACCACATAGTTTCGTTTGTTTACTTGTTGCGGGTCATGTATCATCTCAAGATTCATCCAACGGAATCCCACTTACACTTACTTCGATTCTATTTAGATATGGTGTAGACATATAATGCTATTATACAAATCAAACTCTCTCCTACCTTGCCTCGGATTTTCTATCAAACAAAAAAAGGGAATTAAGGAATTTTTTTAAAGTTTAAATAATATGAATTGAAATTGAAATAATATTATTCAAAAAAGATTAAATGAAATATTAAACATAAAGAATTTCAATATTCTATTAATATAATAGAGCCAAAGAGGAGGTCTGGCCCATTTTTTCTCTCTCTCTTTTTTTTTTCTTAGTGATTTAGAATCTAGTCAGTAGTCCGATGTAATAGAATTTCCATCTCGGGATTTATGGTATATTCTACGTGGCTGTGTTGGTGTATTCTTTTCATTAAGATCCGGATAGAGGATTATTGTTTCTATTGATTAAATACGGATACGAAAACGGAATGCATCGACCGATTCGATTCTCCCTCCCTGTCCCAGATTTATACTTAATTGATTTGATTCAATCCATTGAATTGTGAGGAACCCTTACATATAAAAACTCATGGGTTCCTATACCCAAATTAGGAAACTTTGGACCTGTACTACCCCGGCCCCGGCTTTACCCCCCCCATTAAAGTTAGAAGTCTTGAAAGAACCATTTCAGTCCCATTTCTAGGACTAAAGATCGTGATTTTGAATGACTCGAAATACTTATTTAATGTAATAATAACACCTAGCAGGACCAACCAACGAGTTAGGTTTCGTGATAACAAAAAAAAGGTTTCTTTTGAAGCAAACCTAAAAAATGGGGCATAGTTCAGTGGTAGAGTCGGCCGAATCGTAAATGATTTACAGAAGATACTTCGAATGGAATCACGCGTTGTCGAACGATTCGATAGACAAAATCTCCCCATCCCAAAACCAACTCATAGAACATAGAACATAGAAGAGGGTGCGTTGATACATTTAGGACCAATTCATTGTCTCTGAAACAATGTTCTATGAATTGGGGTTGTTGTTCTGCCAAAAGGCGATACGTCGGGGGATTCCTAACTCATCCAAGTTCAAATGGGCCCTAATCTTTTTAGATAAAGTCTGCATTGGTAGAATTGGAATGATGAACAATCGGATTGGGTAGATTGGAATAAAAAAAATAAGTTATAAGTTATTGTACAATGAAACTTACCAAAGAGCTTCGTTTTTGAAACTCTGGCTTTTCTAAAAATACAAGAACAAGAATAGGTTCTAGATAATGTGACTTACTATTAGATTGAATTTGGATTTGATTTGGTTGGGTCAGGTTGGAGTTTTTCTTGAGCCAAGCTCATGTTATGATTTTTACTTCATAAATTGACTTGGGTATACCAAAGCAAGGGTGTATCACTAAATTTTGGATCATGGACAAATAAAAGAGGAAAAAGGCCGTATGTCATTCACAGACGAAGATTAATGAAAAAGAATTGGTTTGTTTATCCGAGATTTGAAAAAACCGATCCGATTGGATCCATTGGAATACATTATTGTTTTCAAGGCTCTCCGTGAGCCTTGGGAATGATTCCATTTCTATGGAACAATCAACCGGCCGGCCACACGCACTAATTAGGAAATGAATACAAAAATGTATAGGGCTATACGGACTCGAACCGTAGACCTTCTCGGTAAAACAGATCAAACTCATTATTATCGAAATGATTCGAACTGTTTCAAAGACCCAACATGCGTTTTTTTTTGCATTGGGCTCCTTCATTAACTGATAGAAAGATCGGCTAGTCCACCATATTTTTTCTTGACAGGAAGATAACGAGATGGCTCCATGCGCTCGGATTCATTATTTGAATTCTGATCCGGGATCAATACCAAAGTGTTTCAAAGAAGGGTTACCTGACGTAGGTCTGCCTCCGGCCTAGATCAACCTAAGTTAAATGGAGTCTCTGTCGATCCGCCCCAAGAGTCAAATATGATACTTCATACACCTTAAAGTTCATAGGACGAAAAGAGGTTTATTTTGAGGTCCTTATCCTCATTATGCCTAGCATTGAAGGAACTGGGTATTCACCTTATCAATGATCAAACCAACGATGGGTTCTATTTGGTACCTGAATTGGCACCTGAATCGGACCGAACAAAATATTTGTCAGGCTATTGTTCTCTTGTTCCCTCGA